CTCGTTTAAAAATTGAAACTTAGGTAAGTGCTTTATAAACATATGTATAAAAAGAACATATTTCATTTAGCCCCTTCATGCCTACTATAACTAGTTATTTCGGTTTTTTACTAGCGGCTTTAACTATAACCTCAGCTTTATTTATTGGTCTGAGTAAGATACGACTTATTTGAAAATTAATTGAATGAACGAACAATTCATAAAAACAAAGCCTTCTGTCCTATTCCATATATTCTATAATATTCTATAGTTCCTTACCGTGTTAATTATCAATTATTAGTTATTGATATTCAGGGGCACTAGAGATTAATATTTAGGGATAGATATTACCTTTCTTTTTCTCCTTTCAAATAAATTGAAATGATTGAAGTTTTTCTATTTGGAATCGTCTTAGGTCTAATTCCTATTACTTTGGCTGGATTATTCGTAACCGCATATTTACAATACAGACGTGGTGATCAGTTGGACCTTTGATTAATTAACATCTCTTTTTTTGACTGACCCCCTTCTTTATCTTTAATTTTATATCTTTAATTTTATAATCATTTTGTAATTTAATAATTAAAATTTAATAATTTAATCCAAGGAGGTCAAATTCGAATTGCTGTTCAATTTTTTTTTTTCAGTTCGGTGTAATTTTCGACCTAACCTAATAAGAGCGGAATCGCGCTCTGTAGGATTTGAACCTACGACATTGGGTTTTGGAGACCCACGTTCTACCGAACTGAACTAAGAGCGCTTTCTTATCATAATAAAGAAGACTGTAAAAATGTAAAAAAGAGGATTCTTTTATTTTATAACCCCAATACATCGCGCACACCTATACTATCATATATCATATATAATATGAGAAGAGAAAATGATAGATTATGTATGCTTAATTTTAATTAATCTAAAACGACTCCCTCGTTACTGCTACTGCTCAAAGGAGAAGTAATAGGTAGGGATGACAGGATTTGAACCCGTGACATTTTGTACCCAAAACAAACGCGCTACCAAGCTGCGCTACATCCCTTTCAATTGGCCTACAATGTCATTGTAGAGAATCCCTGTCTTGTTTTCCACACCCTTAATTTAATATTTAATATTTAATATTTAATATTTAATATTTAATATTAAATATTAAATTTAATTGCATCTATTGATATACAAAAATGATCTTTCCATTTCCTCGTTTTGGTCTCATATCATATAAAACCATATAATAAATAATAAATGAATATTTTTGGCGGAAATTCTCAGGCGGAAAGGGACCTATTTTGCTGTTTTAAGAAATAGAAAATCTTATCTATCGAATCATTGTACATTTATAGGAATTCCGGGTACAAATATACAAGTGGTCTTTAACCACACATACATGTGATTATATATGTATTACCCTAATGTAATACGATAAAATAAAGAAGGAGGATTTAAAATGCGAGATCTAAAAACATATCTTTCCGTAGCACCGGTACTAAGTACTCTCTGGTTCGGTTCTTTAGCGGGTTTATTGATAGAGATCAATCGTTTCTTCCCGGATGCGTTAACATTCCCTTTTTTTTAATTCTAGTTATTGCCACGGGACGGGGCGAAAAAGATTAGATCGAGATACAATCAAATATCTGTGACTACTCTCTCGCCCCCCTTTATTTTCGTTTTTTTTTTCGAATTAGATAAAATAAATAAGGAAGGTAGAACGAAAAAAGTGGATTCAACCTCACCGAAATTCGGGTTCAAGCTCCAATTAAATTACTAGGAGAGCGAAAAGAGAAATGTGGCTGGAACAACAGTATCCTAGAAGATACTTAAAGAAAATACCGTACTGTGATTTGATTCTAAATAGAGTTAGAAATCGTTGTATTACTTATTCTTATTATTTACTATAATAATAAATCTATATGGATTTACTATATTGATTGCAACGAAATCTTTCAGGATTTGGTTTTGAGTTAGCAACTTTTATTTTTTTTTCATTCCTTTCTTCTTCGCTTTTGATCGGAAAATAGAAAAGTTGGGTGAATTAAAAACTCAAAGGAGGTTCATGGCCAAGAGTAAAGATGTCCGAGTAACAATTATTTTGGAATGTACCAGTTGTGTTCGAAACGGCGTTAATGTTAATAAGGAATCAACGGGCATTTCCAGGTATATTACTCAAAAAAATCGACACAATACGCCTAGTCGATTGGAGTTGAAGAAATTCTGTCCCTATTGTTACAAACATACAATTCACGGGGAGATAAAAAAATAAATCGGCTCGTATATGTCACCCCTTCCCGAGAATATGAAAATAGGAGAGAAAATTATGACATTAGGTAGTTAATATATTAACTATATTATCTAATTAGTTATAGATATAACGCATATTTTATTACATATATTTTAATTTATATATTTGAATTTATATATATTTATATATATTTAAATAATAAATAATAAAATAAACAAATCAAATCCTGTTTATTATATTCATTCTATAATTTCATTTGAATTTTATACGATCAAAATAGGATTTTAGAAAAGAAATAGGATTCTTTTTAGAAATAAGGAATAAAGAAATCATGGATAAATCCAAGCGACTCTTTCTTAAATCCAAGCGATCTTTTCGTAGGCGTTTGCCCCCGATCCAATCGGGGGATCGAATTGATTATAGAAACATGAGTTTAATTAGTCGATTTATTAGTGAACAAGGAAAAATATTATCTAGGCGAGTAAATAGATTGACCTTAAAACAACAACGATTAATTACTATTGCTATAAAACAAGCTCGTATTTTATCTTCGTTACCCTTTCTTAATAATGAGAAACAATTTGAAAGAAGCGAGTCGACCGCTAGAACTACTGCTCTTAGAACCAGAAATAAATAGGCTTACCCCTTCAATTGATTCAAAAGTATCAAACGGAGACTGATGCTTTATTCAAAAAATCTGATAATCAAAATTGTCGTGTCGTAAGAAAAAAGAAATCAAAAATAAAAATAAATAAATAAAAGAATCGAATCCGGTTGGGGAAGAAAAAGAAATCTTTTTTTTATTGAGCGTCTTCGCTCATCTTGTTTTGATGACCTTATCAGAATCAGAATTTTTTATCATATTAATTTCTACTCTACCTTCCCCGAGTTCATTCTCGAGGGAACCCTATTTCATTTAAAGCATTTCGTTGGATTCCTTCCGATATCCTTATTTTATAATCTCGTTGGAAATCATATAAAGACAATTCCTATTTGAGATAGCTATTTGTGCAAGTATTTTACGATTCAGAAGCAACTGTTTCTTGTACAGATTATGTATTAATCTACTATAACTATAGGATACCCCCAGTCCGCGAATTACTGCATTTATTCGAGTAATCCACAAACGACGAAAATCTCTTTTTTTCCTATCTCTATCCCGATGAGCCGAAACCAAAGCTCGTATTCTTTGTTGAGTAATAGTTCGAGTAAGTCTTGAATGAGCCCCTCGAAAGCTTGATGCAAATAAACTAATTTTTGTTCGACGTCTCCGAGCTATAGATCCCCGTTTAATTCTGGTCATTGAATAAAAGAAATTTTGATGAATAACTAATTCTTTCTTTCAGTTATTCTTTTCTAGTCTATTAATAACAAAACGGATTCTTCCAATGTATAAAATAAAAATTCCAAATGGCTTTTGCTACTATAACCGTCCCGACCACGATTTTTCCTTTTTTCTAGGCATTGCGCCTTGAAATAAGAAATTGTATTGATACTAGGTATCAAAAAAAGCATAGTAACTAAAATAAAGGAGTAAATAGAAATGGATAAATAAATAGCGGGTTCCATCGTTTCTATGGTTACTTCTTAAACGGTGAGGCCCTCTCTATACACCGGAGCCCATTCCTTCATTTAATTGGTAACTTGTACAGTTCACACTCTTCGGCTCTACTCATAAATATTCCAGTAATAGATCTTTCACAACGAGATCTATCTTATACAGTAACGGTATGTAAGTATGAGGATTAATTGGGTAGCTGGCCCTGTTAGTCCGTTCTTTGCAAGAGTCGAAGCATAATCTTTTTGCTTTTTAAATAGGATTTTCCCCGCTTAATGGATAAGCATTTGCTACCAATGGGGAATTTTTTCTCATCTTAAATCCCAAGATTGGATTTGCGCCAACGGAAACCATAAATTTCATACACAATAGAAGGATATGGTAGATCTATCTTTTTTAGATAGTGAACGGAAGAACCCCATTCTATTCACTGGTACTGATCGTTGATACTGAAAAAATTCTTTCTTTTTTCTCAGCCCATGATCTGAACAAGTCGCACATACACCCTAGTACATGTTCCTCGGCGCTGAGGACATCCCCCAAGAGCAGGGGATTTCGTGACATTTCTAATTGGCTGTCTTGCATTTCTAATAAGTTGTTTAATAGTTGGCATACTGAATCATATACATAATAGACTGGTTTAGATCGATCCTAACCAGATGATTCTGAATTCCTTCTTTTTCTATTTAAAAGATTAATAAAATATTAGCCCCTTAGGCTTAAGTTAAGAAGGAAAGGAGTAAGAGGGATTAAATCAATCTTAATTAAATTGTGGATTGGTGTTGCTATTTGTTATGGAACCGCTACATGATCCACAATTCCATGAGCTTGGGCTTCTGTTGCTGACATAAAAACATCTCTTTCCATGTCTTCGGATACAACCCATAGGGGCTTGCCCGTTCTTTGTACATAAACCCTTGTGAGGCTTTCGCGAAGTTTCAGTAGTTCTTCCGCTTCCAGGATAAATTCTCCCGTTTGTGCCTCATAAAAAGAACTAGCAGGTTGATGGATCATTACCCTGATGATATAACATAAGAAAAGGTTCTTCTAACTCACATAATGAGGCGAGAAGAATAGCTAAAGAATAATAAGAAAAAGATAGAATTGAACAACCGTACAGGCATTTTTTGCGCATTGCATACGGCTTTACAATGGAATTCTCTTTTTTTTTTTCTTTCATCGAAAAAAGAAAAAGAGAAAATATAGAGTCTATTAGACCCGGATCAATAAATAATCCAATTACCACCCTTCTTTTTTTTGGATAAAGTTAAAATACTATGATGGCTCCGTTGCTTTATATATTTATTATTTATTTCGTCTGTGATTCAGCAATCCCAAAGTTTCTTTTTTTTTTTTCAAAAAAAAAAAGAAAGAAAAAAAGAGTCTTTTTTTTTCGTACTCTTTTTTTTTATTTATAACATAAATATTGTTAATAGCCTCTCGTGTGAAAAGAAAAAAAGTTTGTGACGCTGAGATGGGCCCACGACAGCTAAGATAAAATTGGAAATGCCCTTTCTCTCATACTACTCTTTCGATACATAATCTAATATTTTGTTTGAAAAAAAAAAAAAGAAATAAAAAAAAATTCATATCGAATTCGAAGTGCCATGCTATTATTACTTACTAATTCATATTTCATATGGCGAAGGCATAGTCTTCCTTTTTCTTTCCATCAAATAAAAAAAACTCATTGGCGCCGAGCGTGAGGGAATGCTAGACGTTTGGTAATTTCTCCTCCGGCCAGGAGAAAAGATCCCATTGAAGCGGCCAATCCCATGCATATTGTATGCACATCTGGTTGCACAAATTGCATAGTATCATAAATAGCTACTCCGGGTATTACCCATCCGCCAGGAGAGTTTATAAACAAATACAGATCTTTGGTATCATTCTCTATACTGAGGTATATCATAAGACCAATAAGTTGATTCGAGATCTCGCTATCAACCCCTTGGCCTAAAAAAAGTAATCTTTCTCGATAAAGTCGGTTGATTAGGATAAAATTGTATCCCTTAGTAGCCGTACAGGCACCTTTTGATGCATACGGTTCAACAAAAATTGCGAAAAAAGATCAATGTGTAGATTCCAGCCATCCTTCATTTTTTCTAGTGGGCCTTTTCTAACTTCTAATTTCTAATGAAGGGGCTTTTTCTTACATTTTTTAAATCAAATGAAATTCAAAATGAAATTAAAGAAAGATGAGTTTTGGCCCGTTTTCCTATAATATAGAAAGAAAAAATTCGCTAAACTTATCGCACAAACTTTTCATTGATCTATTTTTTCATTGGGATTCAATCCAAATCACGATGTCATTTTCTTGTTCCTGAATGGGTTTCATCAATTTTTTATTCACTTTTTTTAGGTTTATGCTCTACTCCGAGGAAAAATCTGCCCGATTTTGATTTGCGCATATAGGACAAATGACCTAATACCACGTCTTTTTGCTATGATTTCATTTACTTTTTTATTTTAATTCCTTTTTCTTTCACGTTTTCCGCCAAATATTCAACGTATTTCTCATATTATTCGATTGATTAACAGTTTGAAATCGCTCTTATTAATTTTTTTTTTTCATTTTAAAATAAAAAAGATTTATGATTATGATATAGGTGGTAATCATAAATATATTACCAATTGGGTTTTTTCTAAACGGAGCCTGGATGCTTCATTTTATCGGTCCAACCAAGCCAACCATAAATCATTCTAATTGAAAATATTAATCTGGATACCCCCCCAAAAAAATGAAATGGATTTCTAATTGCACTTCATTAGACTTCACGCTACAAATTTTTGATAATTCAATCAATCTTTTTTTGGCGAAACAGAGGATATCTCGATCGGGCGAGAGAACGGGGGAATCCCATATGACCCAATATATTTGACAAGTCGCACTATACGTCAACCCAAACTGCATCCTCCTCCCCCGGATTTCGAAAAGGAACTCTTGGAACACCAATAGGCATTAAACGAAAGAAAAAGAATTAAATACTATATTTCACTTTGATGTGGAAGCGTAATAGTGGTCTTAATAATATTGGCCTTTATCATAATCATATTTTATACATAGATAGAATCTATCATATTTTATACATAGATAGAATAAGGCCATAAAATAAAGATAAGATAAAGAACGACAGAATGAAAGAGAATTCTTACCAATAGGTCCTTTGAATGATGAACAAATAGGGATGCGTTCATTCATAAAAAATAGGATCAACCCCCATTGCGTATTGATACTTATCGGGTATAGAATAGATCTGCTTCTCTTTTTTCTTCTGAGCCGAATTCTTCCCTTATTACTAATGGAATAGAACAAATATTAATCCTTTCTCCGAAAGAATCACCGAAAAGGGGAGGTATTCCAATGCAATAAAGTTACATAGTGTCTATTTTTCGTTGATAAAGGGGTATTTCCATGGGTTTGCCTTGGTATCGTGTTCATACTGTCGTATTGAATGATCCCGGTCGCTTGCTTTCTGTTCATATAATGCATACGGCTCTGGTTGCTGGTTGGGCCGGTTCAATGGCTCTATATGAATTAGCCGTTTTTGACCCCTCCGATCCCGTTCTTGATCCAATGTGGAGACAAGGTATGTTCGTTATACCCTTCATGACTCGTTTAGGAATAACCAATTCATGGGGCGGTTGGAGTATTACAGGGGGGACTATAACAAATCCGGGTATTTGGAGTTACGAAGGTGTGGCCGGAGCACATATTGTGTTTTCTGGCTTGTGCTTCTTGGCAGCTATCTGGCATTGGGTATATTGGGATCTAGAAATTTTTTGTGATGAGCGCACAGGAAAACCTTCTTTGGATTTGCCCAAGATTTTTGGAATTCATTTATTTCTCTCAGGAGTGGCTTGCTTTGGCTTTGGCGCATTTCATGTAACAGGATTGTATGGTCCTGGAATATGGGTGTCCGACCCTTATGGACTAACTGGCAAGGTACAACCTGTAAATCCGGCGTGGGGCGTGGAAGGTTTTGATCCTTTTGTTCCGGGAGGAATAGCCTCTCATCATATTGCAGCGGGGACATTGGGCATATTAGCGGGCTTATTCCATCTTAGTGTCCGTCCGCCCCAACGTTTATATAAAGGATTACGTATGGGAAATATTGAAACCGTCCTTTCCAGTAGTATAGCTGCTGTCTTTTTTGCAGCTTTTGTTGTTGCCGGAACTATGTGGTATGGTTCAGCAACTACTCCCATCGAATTATTTGGTCCTACTCGTTATCAATGGGATCAAGGATACTTCCAGCAAGAAATATATCGAAGGGTTAGTGCTGGGTTAGCCGAAAATCAAAGTTTATCAGAAGCTTGGTCTAAAATTCCTGAAAAATTAGCTTTTTATGATTACATTGGCAATAATCCGGCAAAAGGAGGATTATTCAGAGCGGGTTCAATGGACAACGGGGATGGAATAGCTGTTGGGTGGTTAGGACACCCTATCTTTAGAGATAAAGAAGGGCGTGAACTTTTTGTACGCCGTATGCCTACTTTTTTTGAAACATTTCCGGTTGTTTTGGTAGACGGAGACGGAATTGTTAGAGCGGATGTCCCTTTTAGAAGGGCAGAATCGAAGTATAGCGTCGAACAGGTAGGTGTAACTGTTGAGTTCTATGGCGGCGAACTCAATGGAGTGAGTTATAGTGATCCTGCTACTGTGAAAAAATATGCTAGACGTGCTCAATTGGGTGAAATTTTTGAATTAGATCGTGCTACTTTGAAATCCGATGGTGTTTTTCGTAGCAGTCCGAGGGGTTGGTTTACTTTTGGGCATGCTTCGTTTGCTTTGCTTTTCTTCTTTGGACACATTTGGCATGGTGCTAGAACCCTGTTCAGAGATGTTTTTGCCGGTATTGATCCAGATTTGGATGCTCAAGTGGAATTTGGAGCATTCCAAAAACTTGGAGATCCAACTACAAGAAGACAAGTAGTCTGATGCAAGATTGCTTTGTTATTTTTCGCTTCTATTTTCTATTTGTGATTTGACATAGGCTGCTGGAAAAATCTTGATTAAAATCGCTGCCTTTTCCCTTTCCCTTTTCTTTTTCTTTCTTTATTTTATTCTTTATTTTAGTCGGGAGATGATTCCAAATAAACAGGTACGGAAGCTATAATTGTAAACCACGATCGAATTTATGGAAGCATTGGTTTATACATTCCTCTTAGTCTCTACTCTAGGGATAATTTTTTTCGCTATCTTTTTTCGAGAACCGCCTAAAGTTCCAACTAAAAAATGAAATGATTTTTCATTATCTCAATCTCAATTGAAGTAATGAGCCCCCAATATTGGGAGGCTCATTACTTCAATCAGTCCCCGTGTTCCTCGAATGGATCTCTTAATTGTTGAGAGGGTTGCCCAAAGGCAGTATATAAGGCATACCCAGTAAAACTTACAAGTAAACCAGATATAGAGATGGCGACTAAGGTTGCTGTTTCCATTATTATATAATTTCAAGATCACAATGGATCTATGATAAGATCGTTTATTTACAGCGGAATGATATACAAAGTCAACAGATCTCACTGAATACAAAATAAGATTAATGGCTACACAAACCGGTGAGGGTAGTTCTAGATCTGGTCCAAGACGAACTGTTGTGGGGGATTTTTTGAAACCATTGAATTCGGAATATGGTAAGGTAGCCCCTGGATGGGGAACGACTCCTTTGATGGGTGTCGCAATGGCTTTATTTGCGATATTCCTATCTATTATTTTGGAGATTTATAATTCTTCCGTTTTACTGGATGGAATTTCACTGAATTAGATTCACAAGAACCACGAAGCCTCACTTTTCAATAGAAAAAGTGAAACTTTTAGTTCTCGGCTTTTTTTAGCCCATTCTATTTCGGTAGTTCGACCGCGAAATTTATTTGTTTCTGTATTTCCGGAATATGAGTGTGTGACTTGTTATAATTGATCCTATTGATAGTACAGAAAATGGGTCTGTCATCTTGATCGAGATAGTTTTATCCCGTCGGATAGTCATTCTAGTATCTGGAGCACGGAATATATGAAATGGATCACAAAGTATTTGGACTATGATTCATACTTACTAGTCAAACCTCGCGGCCGGACTCAAAAAAAAATGCAAAGAAGGAGTTATATTATTTATAAATCGTCAAAGAAAGAGTTATATTATTTATAAATCGAAAGATTTTTTATTCTTTCAAACTCTCATTTAGTTTATACCTTTTTTTTGTTTTGATCAAAGGACAAACCTTTCTTT